TTAAATTATTTATATAAAAATTATTAACTACGGGCTAATAAATTTTAAGAAGAAAATATTATTTTAAAAATAAAATTATTATTATTTAAATAATAAAATAAATATAGATTTTATTATTTAAAAATTTCATGCATGCATATATATATATATATATTAAATATTTATATTATTAAAATATTATTAATTAATTAAAAATTTAATTTATTAATAATATAATATATATATTAATTTTTTTTTAATTAAAATAATATTTTCATAATATATTTTTATTTAAATGAATTATAATTGATTTATAATAAAATTAGTTTTTATTATTATATTATTAGAAAAAAAATAGAGAAAGTATTAAAAATTTATTAATGATTATTAAATATTTAATATATAAAAAAAAAAAAAAAAATCTATGTAAAAAATAATGTGAATAGATAAATTTTTTATATTTTTCATAATTTATTATAAATTTATTTTACATGTAAATTTTAGTATAAAATTTTAATTATTTTAAAAATAATTAATTTAAGTTAAACAGTAATTAAAATTAAAAATTTAAGAAATTAAGATTTAGTAATATTTAAATTAATAACTAATTTTGTGCCAGCAGTTGCGGTTAAACAAAAGTTAAATTAAATTATTTCAGTTTATAATAAATAAATAGATATTAAATTAAATATTAAATTATTAGGTGAAATTTTAATTTAATTAAAAATTATTTTTAATTTATGAATTAATAAATTTTATTATAAACTAGGATTAGATACCCTATTATTAAAAATTTAATTAATTATACTAAAATAGTAGATAAAATATTATTGAAACTTAAATAATATGGCGGTATTTTAGTTCATTTAGAGGAATCTGTCTAATAATTGATAATCCACGAATAAATTTACTTAATTTATAATTTTGTATATCATTGTTAAAAAAATATTTTTAAATAAAAATAATATTTTAAAATTTAAAATAAAATTTAATTCAGATCAAGATGCAGATTATAATTAAGTTTAAGATGGATTACAAAAAATTTATTTAAACGGAAAGAATTTTGTAAAATTTAATTGAAGGTGGATTTAAATGTAATTTTAATTAATTTATTAAAATGATTTAAAATTAAAATATGTACATATTGCCCGTCACTTTCATTTAAAAATTGAAATAAGTCGTAACAAAGTAGAGGTACTGGAAAGTGTTTCTAGAATGAACAAATTAGAGCTTGTATTAAGTATTTCATTTACATTGAAAAGAAATTAAAATAATTAATTAATTTGAGGGGGAAAATTAATAAAATATAAATAATAAAAAAATTTTTAATATTGGGGGATGTTAAAGTATTTTTTTAAAAAAAAATAAATTATTTTATAGTTAATTAGTATTGAAAAAGAAATTTGAAATAATTGAAAATAAATTAATAAAAAAGTAATTTTAATTTAGTGTATCTTGTGTATCAGAGTTTATAAAAAAATATTTTTTATAAAAAAAAATCTCGAATTTAAAAGAGTTAATTAATTATAAAAGTTAATGTAGAAAAATTATTTTAAATAATTAATTTGAAATGAAATGTTAATCGTTTTTAAATATATCTAGTTATTTTAGAAAAAAATTTAATTTAAAATTTAAAAAATTTTATTATTAATTATAATTAATAATAAAAAATTTAAAATTAAATATATTAAGGGATAAGCTTTAGTATAAAAATTTATAATAATAAGTTAAAATATATGAAAATTTTAAAATTTATATTGTTTATAAATTATAATTTATTATAAAAAATTTCATAATTAATAAAATTTAATTTTAAATTTAATTTTATATAAAATAATAATTTAAAATAAAATAAAATTAAAAATAATGATAAAATTAGTATATTAAAATAAAATAAAATTTAATTAATAAAAATTAAATTAAAGGAATTCGGCAAATATTTATATTCACTTGTTTATCAAAAACATGTCTTTTAGTAAATAATTTAAAGTCTAATCTGCCCACTGATAATATATTAAAGGGCTGCAGTATATTGACTGTACAAAGGTAGCATAATCAATAGTCTTTTAATTGAAGACTTGTATGAAAGATTTGATGAAATATAAACTGTCTCTAATTTATAAATAAAATTTAATTTTTTAGTTAAAAAGCTAAAATGATTTTAAAAGACGAGAAGACCCTATAGAGTTTTATATTAATTTTTATTTAAGATTAAATATATAAATAAAAATTAAAAATAAAAATAATATTTTGTTGGGGTGATAGAAAAATTTATTTAACTTTTTTTAAAGAAATTTACATAAATAAATGAGTAATTGATCCATTAATAATGATTAAAAGAAAAAATTACCTTAGGGATAACAGCGTAATATTTTTTTCTAGTACAAATAGAAAAAAAAGTTTGCGACCTCGATGTTGGATTAAGATAAAATTTAAATGCAAAAGTTTAAAATTTTGATCTGTTCGATCATTAAAATCTTACATGATCTGAGTTCAAACCGGTGTAAGCCAGGTTGGTTTCTATCTTTAAAATAATAAAATATTTTAGTACGAAAGGATCAAATATTTTTAATAATTAAATTTAATGAATATTAATAATATAATTATAAACTATTTTGACAGAAAAATGTGATGATTTTAGAAGTCATAAATGTATAATTAAATTATATAAATAGTATATGATAATACAAGATTTATATAATATTTTTATTGGGGGTTTAATTTTACTTATTGGAGTTTTAATTGGTGTTGCTTTTTTAACATTATTAGAGCGGAAAGTTTTGGGCTATATTCAAATTCGAAAAGGGCCTAATAAAATAGGTATAATAGGGATTTTACAACCTTTTTGTGATGCTATTAAATTATTTTCTAAGGAACAAGCTTATTTAAATTATTCTAATTATTTTTCTTTTTATTTTTCTCCTATTGTAAGTTTTACGTTATCTTTAATTATTTGAATGTTGATTCCTTATGTCTTTAATATAATAGTTTTTAATTTAGGTTTAATATTCTTTTTATGTTGTACAAGAATTGGGGTTTATACTTTATTAATTGCGGGTTGATCTTCTAATAGAAATTACTCTTTATTAGGGGGTTTACGGGCAGTAGCTCAAACAATTTCTTACGAAGTAAGATTATCTTTAATTTTAATATCTAGTATTGTTTTAATTATGGATTTTAATATGATTAAGTTTAGAGATTATCAATATTTAATTTGATTAATAATAATAATAATACCTTTAAGAATGTGTTTTTTATCCTCATTAATAGCTGAAACTAATCGTACACCGTTTGATTTTGCTGAGGGAGAAAGAGAGTTAGTTTCGGGGTTTAATATTGAATATAGAAGAGGAGGATTTGCTTTAATTTTTTTGGCTGAATATTCAAGTATTATATTTATAAGATTATTATTTGTAATTATTTATATGGGGGGATATGATTTAAATTTAATATTTTATTTAAAATTAGTTTTTATTTCATTTTTTTTTATTTGAGTTCGTGGTACATTACCTCGTTATCGATATGATAAATTAATATATTTATGTTGAAAGAGATATTTACCTTTATCATTAAATTATTTATTATTTTTTATAGGGGTAAAAATAATTTTAATATATAAAATAAATTTAGTATAAATTAATAGAATATTTATTCTTTCTTAAGTTTTCAAAACAAATGCTTTTACAAGCTCATTAATTAAATTATTAATTAAAAGTTAATTCATCTCAAAATTTATTTAAAATTGGGTTAATAATAAAATAAGAAAAATAAATTAATGTTAAGATTTGACCTGTGATAATATAAGGTATTTCAACAGGTTTTGCTCCGATTCAAGTTAATAAAATAATTGTGGTGATTAATGTTCAAAATAAAATTTGATTTAACGGATAAAATTGAATACCTTGAATTTTTTTATTAAATGTAAAAGGTAAAATAATTAAAATTAAAATAGATATTACTAAAGCAATAACTCCTCCTAATTTATTTGGAATAGATCGAAGAATAGCATAAGCAAATAAAAAATATCATTCAGGTTGAATGTGAATAGGTGTAACTAAAGGATTAGCAGGGATAAAATTATCTGGATCTCCTAGTAAATAAGGGCTAATTAATGAAAGAAAAGTTAAAATTGAAATTAAAATAATAAATCCAATTAAATCCTTAAATGTAAAAAATGGGTGGAAAGGAATTTTATCTAAATTTCTATTAATTCCTAAGGGATTATTTGATCCAGTTTGATGAAGAAATAATAAATGAATTATAGTTAATATAAGAATAATAAATGGAAATAAAAAATGAAAGGTATAAAATCGAGTTAATGTAGCATTATCAACTGCAAATCCACCTCAAATTCAATTTACAAGTATAGTTCCTAAATAAGGGATTGCTGATAAAAGATTAGTAATTACTGTTGCTCCTCAAAATGATATTTGTCCTCAGGGAAGAACATAACCTATAAAAGCTGTGGCTATAAGTAAAAATAAAATAATGACTCCAATTATTCAAGTAAATTTTAAATTAAATGATTCATAATAAATTCCTCGTCCAATGTGAAGGTAAATACAAATAAAGAAAAAAGATGCTCCATTAGCATGTAAAGTTCGAATTAATCAACCATAATTAACATTTCGACAAATATAATTTACTCTAAAAAATGCTAAATCTACATTAGCTGTGTAATATATAGTTAAAAATAATCCAGTTAAAATTTGAATTATTAAACATAAAGCTAGTAAAGATCCAAAATTTCATCAAGATGAAATATTAGAGGGTGTGGGGAGATCTACTAAAGATCCATTAATGATTTTAATTACTGGGTGAGTTTTTCGAATAGGTTTATATATATTTATCATTAGTTATTAAATGATCGTAAAGGACCAAAAAAAATATTAGTAATTTTAACAATAGCAATTAATGTAATAAATAGATAAACAATTAATATAATAACTATTCAAAAATTTTGGTTATTATATAATTTAGATAAATTAAAATTATATTCATTATTAAAAAATAAAGTTGAATTGAATAAATTAATTATTTCATCGTTAAAAAAGAAATTTATTCAAGTTAAATTGTTTTTAAAAAAAATTCTAAAAAATATAATAAACAAAATATAAATAAATGAAAATTTACTAATAAGATGAATTTTAAACAATTCATTTGAGGCTACTCTTGACACATAAATAAATAAAACTAATAATCCCCCTAAAAAAATTAAAAAAAGAATATAAGAAAATCAATAAGTATTAATTAATATACCAGAGATTAAACATGTGAGAAGAGTTTGAGTTAAAATTAATAATCCCATAGCAAGAGGGTGATTAATAAAATATAAAAAAATTGAAATAGAAATTAATAAGATTGATAAAAATATTTTTAAAATTTCAAAGAATAGTTTAAAAAAATAATAATTTTGGAGATTATAGATAAAGAAAATCTTTTTCTTTGAAGTTTTTAAAGAAAATTCTTATTTTTGATTTACAAGACCAAAGTTTTTTATTAAACTATAAAAACTAATTACTAATGTTAAATATAAGATTAATTATTATTATTATATTTATATTGGGGAATATAATTTTTGTGTCAAAACATAAACATTTATTAATTGTTTTAATAAGATTAGAATTTATAGTATTAAGAATTTATTTTTTAATATTATTATATCTTATAATAATTAATTATAATTTATATATACTTATAGTATTTTTAGTTTTTTCTGTTTGTGAAGGAGCTTTGGGGTTATCTATTTTAGTTTCTATAATTCGAACTTATGGGAATGATTATTTTCAAAGTTTTAATTTAATTTAATGATAAAATTTTTAATAATAATAATTTTTATAATTCCATTATGTTTAAAAAAAAATATATTTTGACTGGTTCAAATATTATTAATATTAATAATATTTTTATTTATAAATTTAACTATTAATATTATAAATTTTTGTAATTTAAGATATATGTTAGGATGTGATATAATTTCTTATGGTTTAATTTTATTAAGAATTTGAGTTAGAAGATTAATAATTATAGCAAGAGAAAGATTATATAAAAATAATTTTTACTCAAATTTATTTTTATTAAATATTATTTTTTTAATAATAATATTATATTTAACTTTTAGAGTAATAAATTTATTTATATTTTATTTATTTTTTGAAAGAAGATTAATTCCGACTTTAATATTAATTATTGGTTGAGGTTATCAACCTGAACGAATTCAGGCAGGGATATATTTATTATTTTATACATTATTTGCTTCTTTACCTTTATTAATAGGAATTTTTTATTTGTACAAAAATATAAATTATATAATAATTTATTTTTTAAAATTTTATGATTATAATTTATTAATGTTATATATATGTTTAGTAATAGCATTTTTAGTAAAAATACCAATATATTTTGTTCATTTATGACTTCCTAAAGCTCATGTAGAAGCTCCAATTTCTGGTTCAATAATTTTAGCTGCTATTATATTAAAGTTGGGGGGGTATGGTTTATTACGAGTAATAGTTATTTTACAAGAAATTAATTTAAAGATAAGATTAATTTGAATAGTTATTAGATTAATTGGGGGGTTTTATATTAGATTAAAATGTTTTTGTCAAATTGATATAAAATCTTTAATTGCTTATTCTTCTGTTGCTCATATAAGAGTTGTAATTGGGGGGATTATAACTATAAATTATTGAGGATATATAGGTTCTTATATTTTAATAATTGGTCATGGTTTATGCTCTTCTGGAATATTTTGTTTATCTAATATAAATTATGAACGATTAAATAGTCGAAGATTATTTATTAATAAGGGTATAATAAATTTTATACCTTCAATAAGATTATGGTGATTTTTATTAATATCTTCTAATATAGCAGCTCCTCCGTCATTAAATTTAATAGGGGAAATTAGATTAATTAATAGATTAGTTAGATGATCTTGACTAAGAATAATTATATTAATATGTATTTCATTTTTTAGAGCTGGTTATAGATTATATTTATATTCTTATACTCAACATGGAAAATATAATATAGGAATTTATAGATTTTATACTGGTGTTTCTCGAGAATATTTAATATTAATATTACATTGGTTACCTTTAAATATTTTAATCTTAAAAATTGATTATAGAATAATTTGATTTTACTTAAATAATTTAAATAAAATATTGATTTGTGGAATCAAAAATGTGAAAAAATTTCATTTTAGGTCATTAATAAATTTTCCATTTGTTTTATCAGATTTTTTTTTTTATTTTTTTTTATATTAATTAATTTTTTTATAATAATTTATTTTATTATAAATAATATGGTAGTTTTTTTAGAATGAGAAATTATTTCTTTTAATTCTGTTAATATTGTATTTTCAATTTTATTAGATTGAATATCTTTATTATTTATAATATTTGTTTCATTAATTTCTTCTTCTGTAATTTTTTATAGTAAAAGTTATATAAGATCTGAATTAAATTTGAATCGATTTATTATTTTAGTATTATTATTTGTATTTTCAATAATTTTATTAATTATTAGTCCAAATATAATTAGAATTTTCTTAGGGTGAGATGGATTAGGGTTAGTTTCTTATTGTTTAGTAATTTATTATCAGAATGTTAAATCTTATAATGCTGGTATATTAACAGCATTATCAAATCGAGTTGGGGATGTAATGATTTTAATGTTAGTTTCTTGAATATTAAATTATGGTAGTTGAAATTATATTTTTTATTTAAATTTTATAGAAAATGATTTTTCTATAAAAATTATTAGATTATTAGTTATTATTGCTGCTATAACTAAAAGAGCTCAGATTCCTTTCAGATCTTGATTACCTGCAGCAATAGCTGCTCCTACTCCGGTATCTGCTTTAGTTCATTCTTCAACTTTAGTTACTGCTGGAGTTTATTTATTAATTCGTTTCAATAATGTTTTAGTTGAGATATTTTTTTTAAAATTTTTGTTATTATTTTCTGGGTTAACTATAATAATAGCTGGTATTTGTGCTAATTATGAATTTGATTTAAAAAAAATTATTGCTTTATCTACTTTAAGACAATTAGGTTTAATAATAAGAATTTTAAGTATAGGATTTTATGATTTAGCTTTTTTTCATTTATTAACTCATGCTATATTTAAAGCTTTATTATTTATATGTGCTGGTGTAATTATTCATATAATAAATAATAATCAAGATATTCGAATAATAGGGGGGATTAGATTTTATATTCCTTTAACTTCTTTATGTTTAAATATTTCTAATTTGGCTTTATGTGGAATTCCTTTTTTAGCTGGATTTTATTCAAAAGATATAATTTTAGAAATGGTAAGAATGAATAATTTAAATTTATTAGTTTTTTATTTATATTATTTTTCAACAGGATTAACAATATTTTATACTATTCGGTTATTAATATATTTAATAATTAATGATTATAATTTGTTATCTATTTATAATTTATATGATGAGGATTATACAATATTAAAAAGTATATTTATTTTGTTATTTATAAGATTGGTTTCAGGAAGATTTTTAAGTTGATTAATTTTTTATTATCCTTATATAATTTATTTACCATTTTCTATAAAAATAATAGTAATTTATGTAAGAGTTGTTGGAATATTTATAGGTTTATTAATTAGTAATATAAATATTTATTCTTTAAATAAATTTTTGAAATTTTATAATTTAAGAGGGTTTTTAACTGTAATATGATTTTTACCAAATTTATCAACTTATGGCTTAAATTATTATTTTTTAAAATTTGGTCAAATTTTAAGAAAGAATATTGACATAGGATGAAGAGAAATTTATAGAGGGCAAGGCATATATAAAATTATTAAATTTTATTCTTCTATTAATATAGTTTATCAAATGAATAATTTTAAAATTTATTTATTTAGATTTATTTTATGAATAATAATTTTTATTATTTTAATTATAATTTATTTAAATAGCTTAAAAAGAGTATAATATTGAAGATATTAGGGTGATTATATAATCTTTAAATATTTATAAAAAAAATTTTTTATTTTTACAATGAAAATGTAAAGTTTTATTTAAACTATATAAATAGAAATATTAATGATTTTATTCACTAGAAATTAAGTTAGCAGCTTAATTATTATATATTTCTAATTGGAATTTTTATTCAATTTTATCATTAACAGTGATATACCTCTTTTTGGTTTCAATTAATAAATAAGGAGTTATTAACTCTATCTTTTAAGTCGAAATTAAATGCAAATTGCTTCTTATTTAAGATAAATTGAAAAATTCAATATTATTTGAATGCAAATCAAATGTTTTATATAAACTATAATCCTTAATTTGTTCAATTTAATATATTTTGATTTCATTCATGATAAAGTCCTATTAATAAAATAATAATAAAAAAAAAATTAATTTTAAATCAGGTGAAAAAATTTACTCTAAAGAAAGTTGGAATTATTGGAAAAATTAAAGCAATTTCTACATCAAAAATTAAAAAAATTACTGTAATTAAAAAAAAATGAAGTGAAAATGGAATTCGTGAAAGTGATTTAGGGTCAAATCCACATTCAAATGGGGAACATTTTTCTCGGTCTAGAAAGGATTTTTTTGAAATAATAAATGAAATTATTATAAAAATATTGGCAATAATAATTATAACTAAAGATATTATTATTATTAAGTTAATTATTTATATTAATAATGAATTAAACTTTTTGATTGGAAGTCAAATATACTAAATATATTATATAAATAATTAATTTCCTCATCAGTAAATAGAAATATAAAGGAATAATCATACTACATCTACAAAATGTCAATATCATGCAGCTGCTTCAAATCCAAAATGATGAGAATTAGAAAAATGATTATTATTATGACGAATTAAACAAGTTAAAAGAAAAATAGTTCCAATAATAACGTGAAGACCATGGAATCCTGTTGCTATAAAAAAAGTTGAGCCATAAATTCTATCCGCAATTGTAAAAGGGGCTTCAATATATTCGTAGGCTTGAAGAATAGTGAAATAAATACCTAATAAAACGGTAATTAATAAACTTTGTGAAGTTTGTGTAAAATTATTTTCTATTAATGCATGATGAGCTCATGTAACTGTGATTCCTGAGGTGATTAAAATGATAGTATTTAATAAAGGAATTTGGAATGGGTTAAATGGCACAATTCTTATAGGGGGTCATATAGATCCAATTTCAATATTAGGGGATAATCTACTATGAAAAAATGCTCAAAAGAAAGAAATAAAAAAAAAAATTTCAGAAACAATGAATAAAATTATACCTCAACGAAGTCCTTTAGTAACTAGAATTGTATGTTTACCTTGATATGTTCCTTCGCGGCAAATATCTCGTCATCATTGATATATTGTTAATAAAACAATAATATACCCTAAAATAAGTAGATTTAAATTAAAATTGTGGAATCATTTCACTAAACCAGTTACTAGAGTTATTACTCCAATAGCTCCAGTTAACGGTCAAGGGCTATAATCTACTAAATGATATGGATGATTATGATTAAGTGTCATTTAATTAACTTCTCTAGAGTAAAGGGTACTTAAAATGGTAATAACATAAGATTGAATGACTGCAACTGCTGATTCTAAAATTAATAAAAGAATTTGAATAAAAATTAGAATAATTAATAAATAATTAGGTATATTTGTTCCAGTATTACTTAATAAGGTTAATAATAAATGACCGGCGATTATATTTGCTGTTAAACGTACAGCTAAAGTTCCTGGTCGAATAATATTTCTAATGGTTTCAATTAAAACTATAAATGGTATTAAAATAGTAGGAGTTCCTTGAGGAATTATGTGAATAAATATATGTTGGGTGTTATTAATTCAACCATAAATTATAAATCTTAATCATAAAGTTAAAGAAAGGGACAATGAAATATTTAAGTGACTAGTACTTGTAAAAATATACGGAAATAAACCTAAAAAATTATTAAAAAGAATAAAAAAAAATAATGAAATAAAAATGAAAGTTGATCCATTATATCTATTTGGGCCGAGAAGAGTCTTAAATTCTATGTGTAATTTAGAAGAAATAAAATTTCATAAAATAAAATGACGATTGGGAATTAATCAAAATGAATAAGGAATAAATATTAATCCAATAAAAGTTCTTACTCAATTAATTGATAAATTAAAAATATTAGTTGATGGGTCAAAAATAGAAAATAAATTATTTATCATTTTCAAGAGAAGTTATTTTTTATTAATTTTTTATTATTGTTATTACTAAAATTATTTTTATAATTAAAAATAAAATAATTTATGATATTAAAAATAATAAAAATTATAATAAAAAAAATAAAAGAAAAAATTCAATTAATAGGTATTATTTGAGGAATAAAAGAATATTACTAAAGTAATAATTTAAATTTGACATATTTATGTTATAGATTAACTAATTCTTTCATTAGAAGTAATTGCTAATTTACTATTAAATGGTTTAAGAGACCAGTACTTGCTTTCAGTCATCTAATGATGAATAATTATTAATTCAATTAATAAAATTTTTAATTGAAATTCTTTCAATTACGATAGGCATAAAACTGTGATTTGCCCCACAAATTTCTGAGCATTGACCAAAAAAAATTCCAGGTCGATTAATAAAAAATCTTGTTTGATTTAATCGACCTGGATTAGCATCAACTTTTACTCCAAGAGATGGGATAGTTCATGAATGAATAACATCAGTTGCTGTAATTAAAATACGAATTTGATTATTTATTGGTAAAATAACTCGGTTATCAACATCTAATAATCGAAAATTATATAATTTATCTGTTGATTGAATTATGTATGAATCAAATTCAATATTATTAAAGTCTGAGTATTCGTAACTTCAATATCATTGATGACCGATGGATTTTAAAGTAATTAAAGGATTATTTAATTCATCTAAAAGATATAAAAGTCGTAAAGAGGGTAAAGCAATAAAAATAAGAGTAATTGCAGGTAAAATAGTTCAAATTAATTCAATTATTTGTTCTTCTAAAAGAAATCGATTAATATATTTATTAAAGAATAAACTTATTATTAAATAAGACACTAGAATTGTAATTATAATTAAAATAATTAAAGTATGATCATGAAAAAAAATAATTTGTTCTATTAAAGGAGAGGCTCTATTTTGATAGTTAAGATTAGATCATGTTGCCATATTCTAAAAAAAGGATAATCCTTTATAAATGGGGTTTAAATCCATTACATATAGTCTGCCATATTAGAAATTACTTAAAATAGGTAATTCATTATATGAGTGTTCAGCAGGAGGTAAATTTTGATATCATTCAATAGATGAGGATATATTTAATGAAAATAAAATTAAACGTTGATTAATTATTGATTCTCAAACAATAAGTACTATTATAATTATTGAAAATAAAGAAATATATGATCCAAAAGATGAAATAATATTTCATGAAATAAAACTATCAGGGTAGTCTGAATAACGTCGAGGTATTCCAGCTAACCCTAAAAAATGTTGAGGGAAAAAAGTTAAATTAACTCCAATAAATATAGAAATGAATTGAATTTTTAATAAATAAGGATTTATAGTTAAACCTGTGAATAAAGGATATCAATGAATGAATCCTCCAAAGATAGCAAATACGGCTCCCATCGATAAAACATAATGAAAATGAGCTACTACATAATAAGTATCGTGTAGGGTAATATCAATTGATGAATTTGCTAATACAACTCCTGTTAATCCCCCAACTGTAAATAAAAAAATAAATCCTAAACTTCATAATATAGAAGGACTGTAATTAATTTGAGTTCCATGAAGAGTTGCTAATCAACTAAAAATTTTAATTCCTGTTGGTACTGCAATAATTATAGTAGCTGAAGTAAAATAAGCTCGCGTATCAATATCTATACCTACAGTAAATATATGATGAGCTCAAACAATAAATCCTAATAATCCAATTGCTATTATAGCATAAATTATTCCTAAATAACCAAAAGTTTCTTTTTTACCACTTTCTTGAGAAATTATATGGGAGATTATACCGAATCCCGGTAAAATTAAAATATAAACTTCTGGATGTCCAAAAAATCAAAATAAATGTTGATAAAGAATAGGGTCTCCTCCTCCTGCTGGATCAAAAAATGATGTATTTAAATTACGGTCGGTTAAAAGTATAGTAATAGCTCCAGCTAATACAGGTAAAGATAGTAATAAAAGAAGAGCAGTAATTCCAACAGATCATACAAATAGGGGTATTTGATCAAAAGATATATTATTAACTCGTATATTAATAATAGTTGTAATAAAATTAATTGCTCCTAAAATTGATGAGATACCTGCTAAATGTAAGGAAAAAATAGCTAAATCAACAGAAGAGCCTCCATGAGCAATATTAGATGAAAGTGGGGGGTAAACTGTTCATCCTGTTCCTGCTCCGTTTTCGACAATTCTACTTGAAATTAAAAGAATTAATGATGGGGGAAGAAGTCAAAATCTTATATTGTTTATTCGAGGGAATGCTATATCAGGAGCTCCTAATATTAAAGGAACTAATCAATTTCCAAATCCTCCAATTATAATAGGTATAACCATAAAAAAAATTATAATAAATGCATGAGCTGTTACAATAGTATTATAAATTTGATCATCTCCAATTAAAGAACCTGGGTTTCCTAATTCAGTTCGAATTAATAAACTTAAAGATGTACCTACTATTCCAGCTCAAATTCCAAAAATAAAATATAAAGTTCCAATATCTTTATGATTTGTAGAAAAAAGTCATTTTCGCTAAATAAAATAAAATGGCTGAGATATAAGCGATAAATTGTAAATTTATTAACGAGAAATATTCTCTTTTATTAATTAAATAGTCTTATATTCAAAATAAGGATATAAAATTGCAAATTTTAAGGTGTATTAAATACTAAGGCTTAAAGAAATTTCTTTATAAATAATTTTGAAGATTATTAGTTTATATTTAACTTAAAACCTTAAAAAAAAAAAGTTCTAATAATTATACCTAATAAAGAAATAAAATTAAAAAAATAAATAAGAATTAAAGAATTATTTTTAATAAAAATTTTAAATCATTTTAATTTAAAGGAAAAAAATAATAAAGAGGAATAAATAATACGAATATAAACAAATAATAAAATTAAACTTGATATAATAAATATAAAAGAAATAATAAAAAGATTATTATTTAATAGATAATTAATAACAAGTCATTTAGGAAAAAATCCTAAAAAGGGGGGTAAACCTCCTAATGAAAGAAAATTAATTATAATAGAAATTTTAATTAAAAAATTTATATTAAAGAAAAATAATTGTCTAATAAAAAAAGTATTAATAATATAAAATAAAAAACATATAATAAATGTAAAAATTGAATAAAAAATAAAATAAATTAATCATAAATTTTCACTAATAATTATAGATGAAATTATTCACCCTAAATTATTAATTGACGAAAAAGCTATTAATTTTCGTAAAGAAGTTTGATTAAAACTACCAATAACACCAATTAACACATTAAAAATTATAATAAAATATAAAAAATTTAAATTAAAATAATAAGATAAAAGAATTATTGGTGTAATTTTTTGTCAAGTTATTAAGATAAAACAATTAAATCATGAAAGACCTTCTATAATGTTAGGGAATCAAAAATGAAAGGGAATTGATCCTATTTTTATAAGTAAAGATGAATTAATAATAATTGAAAAAAAATTATTAAAAAAAAAATTTTTTATTAAAAATAATCTCAATAAAATTGAAAATAAAAAATTAATTGAGGCGATTGATTGGGTAAGAAAATATTTTAAAGAAGCTTCTGAATTTAAAAGATTATTATGGGTTGAAATAAGGGGGATAAATCTTAATAAATTAATTTCTAAACCAATTCAACATCCTAATCATGAATTGGAGGATACAGAAATTAAAGTTCTAAAAAATAAAATAAATAGGAAAAATATTTTATTAGAATTAGTTATTAAATAAATAAAAAATAAGAAATTAAAATCTAAAATGAAATTTATTCACATTATAAAAATTATATTTTAGTGTAAGATGCACAATAATTTTTGAAGTTATTAGATATAGTTTAATTCTATAAAATATAATAAAGGTAAAATAATTACATAATTTATCCTATCAGAATAATCCTTTAATCAGGCACTTTATTAATTTAAAAAAAAGGGATTTCCTTTATATTTGAGGTATGAACCCAAAAGCTTTCTTTAGCTTATTTTTAA